CCTCGACAGGGGATAAAAAGAAGTTTCTTGAATCCTTCCTTCTGCGTCGGATTGAGAAGTTCTTTGATCCCGTAAAAGAATATAAGTAAAAAAAGGGGAAGATCGTCTCTTTTCGCAGACTGTCCGATGCTAGTCTTAACTCCTGATTAAAGAAATGAAGGGAATTTCGGCTTTGAATGGGCGGTAGTCCGATGCTGCGCCCAGCAATGATGATGTAGCAGTCGAAGAGGCCAGGCTTCTCTTTTCCTTCCTTTGATGGCTTCTTTCCTTATCTTCTCTTCCAGTCTCGTATTCTCTGAAAGAAGATCTCGAAGGGTTGGGAGGGAGGACCCTCTCTTTTCCACTTCAATCTCCTTCTTTTGGTCAATCTTAAGGCAGAGGATATCGACTGAAGATAGTCCCCTCTTGGTGGGCTGCTGATGAGAACTCATCTTTTTCGGGCTTCTCCCTTGGAGATCAATAGCTTCCTTCTCAACCCGTATCTTCCGAAGCTGAGGGCTGGCTCTCGCGGAATCAGTATCTCCAAATTGCTTTAGATGGATGGTGTCTGAGTAGTGGAAGTCTACTCGTCCGAGGATAAATAGGACTACTAGTGCCAATAAAGAGAAGGCAGGACACTAGCTTTATTGCGAGCCAAAAAACTTGATGGATGGGATCAAATATGCAGTATTTACAGGCTTCGGTTATTGATCAATATACGGATTTTGTTCCTACACCAGTTTTAACAACTTATATGTTATGTCCACTACCACCCTTTACTCATGTTTACTCATGAGGATATCCAAACTCTCGTTGAAAGGCTTAAGAGAGGCCTTTAACGATAAGGACAAGTGATTCTAGCTCAGTAATTAGCCGTAGTAACTAACTACCTATAGCTATAGAAGACAGCGCCTTAGGGGAATAAGGGATGACCTTTCCTATCTTCTGGTCTGCATAAGACGATAATGCATGTGTTAAGCATATAGCTAGCGTCAAGCTTGGAACTTAAGATAAGAGGAAAGCGGGAATCCTTTAGTCCGCGTCGCAAGGCAAAGATTCGTTGTCGCCGCTGAAGTCTGCCAGTTGATTTGTCCTAACGAGTACTTGCTGTCTTTCTTAAGTGAATGCGGGAGCGTGGTGCCTATCGCATTAACTGATTTTCCTCGTTGAGATACCCCCCAAGGGTACCTTTTCTCGAAAAACTCATCTGGGCTAGTCTCCTATTTGTACTTCGCCCATTACTTACGATGCTGGTTGGTTTTTATTTCTTACCTACTTGCTTGAAAATGAGTTCTTCTCGAGTCGGCATATAAGTTCCCCTCCTGTCAGGGGGAGGGTTTCTGTGAATGCACGACATACCTTGTCGTATCTTTGTTTTTCTTTTTGTTTTCTCTCCTTTCGAAATGAGAATAAGAGGGTGAGCGCAACTAGGCGAGCCTTCTAAGAAACCCTACGAGGGTGAAGGCCAACCAACCAGTATTAAGTTCTCTCTTTTCCTCACCCACGGTTCTCGCATGATAGGATGGGGCGAAAAGCAATTCTTTCTTTCCAGAGGAAAGTAGCGAGAGCGCGAGAGTCCTTTAACTTCATCTACTACTTCTCCGACGATTGATTTGATTGCTTTTGATTGGTATGCTAGCAGGGAGAAGGGCACCAAGCGGGTACCCATTGATTGGATTGAGCAGGGAAGCAAGCACCCCTTACTATACTATTCATCTTCACTCCTAAACCAAGCCAGCCAGGAAGGTAGTTCAACCAAGCAAGCCTTCTCCTCCTGCCTAAAGGCATAAATTGAATCCGGCCTTGACCTTTCCTGAAAAGCTGGATTCGAGGTTGACGAAGTCCTTCTTCAATGAAGTTAGCGTAGAATGAATGAAAAGCGGAATCTGAATAAGAGTCCGATTCGAGAGCTATAACCAGATAACAGGGAAAGAAGGATCGGGATAACCAACCGGGATTGCCTGTCTTCAGATTGAAGTTCGTGGGGTGACCTCTGAATAGTGTTATAAATGAAAAGAGCTATTGAGGGAAGACTGCTAAACCAGACCAGACAGCTGGGTTAAAAACCTGGGTGGAAAGAATCGAACTCGACAAAGAGACCGAAACAAGAATAGAACTCACTCGATTGGGCTTAGCAGAAGGAAGAGCGACTGCCCTCTCTCGATCCAGAGTAGGCAAGGGAGCAAATGGAACCAGTCCTACCTTTAAGTTGAAGAAAGAATCTGAAATCTTAGAATTAGCGGTTGAGCAGACGAGCTGATGGGATCTAATCAACTGTCACACTCAAAGAGGAAATGACGTTAGCTGATGTGCTGACTCAACCAGAGGAGATAGAGAGCTAATCCAAAACCAGGACTCAGTCAGGAAACAAGGAAAGCCTTTTGATATATGTATTTTATTAATGCGCTCAAGCACCCAACCTATACAAGGGGAAAGCCGGCTTCTATTATATTAGTAAAGCCTAAACGCCCTTACTAATATAATATATAGGGCTTTTCTCGCTTGTTGCTTTCGAGCCCAAGCCTACGTTTGCTTAGTAAGCTTGAGTGCATTAATATTTCCTCAATAAAGGCGAAATCCTTCTTTACTTTGAGAAAGAAGCTGCAAGGGGCGCTAACGCGCTTTAGTTTGATTGCAGGGTATAGGTTGGTTGCTTCACACTAACCTCATCGCTTTTTCTCACACGAGTGGAAATCGAGAAAGATAAGATTTCACGGCTCCCTTGCGGGATGGAAGTGGGCCTCCGTGAAGGCTACTTGAGATGCCGCCTCGTTTATGAAGCACTACTTTGGTTTTTTGGAGCCTTATATATATACGCAAAATCCCCCTTTTTTGAATTAGAGAGATTGTATACGCCTGTATAAAAAAGAAGGCCGGGATAGATTCAGTGAAGCGTTAGTACACTTCACACTGACTATACCGCCTTGAGCTCTACTGAATTAAATGGCTTTTGTTGAAGGCTTCAAGAGTGAGGAAGGCTTCGACGCCACCGGTGACCGGCTTTCGCTGAAAGCACTATTGGGCGGAGGTTTTTCGATCCGATCTCTCACTTGAAGAAAGAGAGCAGCATATTTTTTTTATACGAAATTCTGATAGAGTTCTTTTTTCAGTAAACTGAATGACTTGCTCCTTCCGTTTTCTTCGTTTGGTAGGCCATCCATCAACTCTCCCCTTCCTTCCCTTACTTATTTTTGCAGTGCTTCTCCCACCTTACTCAACATAGGGCCTCCAAAAGAACTTCCCCAACTGTCTCAAGTCAGGACAAGACTGTCCCCCCCAAAAAAAGTAAAACTGCCCATCATGCAACTGTAGAAGTGGATCCTACTGATGGAAAGGCTTTCAATAAGGTACTCTTGGTTGGATATGCACAATTCAAACCAGCTCGATTTCAGCAAGTTTTTTATCATGGAGAGCAAGAATCCGACGAAGTCCTGCAGTGAATGGGCCGCCTTAGCTTACCCCCATTTTCTGCAATTGTTTCCTCAGAGCCCAGGGGATTTAAAAACTTTGGATTTAGATCCTGAACAAGTAGAGGATCTGATGAAAAATTATTGGGCAGACTTCTTCTATTTGGTTAGAAATGTCGCTGAGCTTACAGTGGATTCCCCTATGGATACTCTGCAGGACATTTTTGCTGACATTAGGGATTCAGAAGAAAAGGCTTTCGATTGTCGATTTTTGAGGGCAAAGCTAGGCTATTTGGTGAAAGAGGCTGATGTAGCAATGGCGAAGCTGATGGCTGAGATTCAAGAAGGAGAAGAGTATATAGAGAGATCGAAGAAATCTCATGAAGAGCTGGTGAACTTAGAAGCTAAGAAAAAGGAGAAGGAACAACTGAACAAAGAGATTCAAGAATTGATGGATCGGGTCAAAGAGCTGGATAAGGATATTCAATCTTAGGAGACTAAGAGCAAACTGAAGAAGGACGTCGCTGGTGCAACTCTTATATAGTATAGAAAGGAGATAAAGGTCTATTTCGCTTTACTTTATAGGGATAGGGGGGGTTCGGGTTCGTCGTAGGAATCTTTCCTGGTTCCCGCTCCCTCCTTCCCGGCCCTCTTGCTTACTATGAGTTTGCTTCCTACGAGCCCATGCGCGATCGTGCAAATAGATAGGGTTCGGTATTACGAATCCAGATACTATGGTATTTTGGACATCTGGCGATACACAACCTCCCTCCCGGTGGGACAAGCGGTAGTACGATTCAAGGGAATTGGACACTCCCGGAACGCATATACCAAAAACTAGAGTCGCGAGGGAACCTAACCGCGGTAGAGGCTCCCCTCTCCCTTCTTTAGTAGCAATGTTCACTACTGCCGCTGTTGCGGAGCACCCGCCCGTAGGTTTTAGTAGACATCGGTACGATTGTAAGATGTTATAACTCATAAGGCAATGATAGGGAGTACTATTAACAACCATCTCGCTCGCTGGTCTTTTCGACCGTATTATCGACCACGATCGAATCCCGCCCGCATTCGGGATCGGGCGGAGGCCTTAAATCAGTAGGGCAATAGCATAGCTATTATTGACCTGACCCCTCTCACTTAAAGGCAGGCCTACTTTCTTCAAGATACGAAACGAGCAGCCGGAAACGGCTGTCCCTATTTTATTTTAGATGGAGTCATCAACAGGGCTAAGAATCTTACCTTTACTTAGAGAGGGGCAGCGGTACCACGCTCTTCCGTGCTCGTAGGTTGACTCCCCTATGCATCCCGACTAAGGTCTCACAAACGTGCACTTCCCTTATGCATCCAGCCGCTTCACTAATGTGAATAGGTTATAAAGAAGGGTGGGTTGGTTATATACTCTTATGCGCGTTCCTTCTTCGAACCTTTTGGTATGTATTGCCCCCTAACTATAGATCAGATCCACCAGACGAGAAACTAAATTCCGCACTGCTGCTGAGTCGTCGGACTTATCCACCAAGGGATTCGTGGAATTTCTGTGGATTGCGTTGGGGGAAATCTACCAAAGCTAGGCAGATAGATAGACTCCTTTCCCGCTGCTAATGGAGAGCAAGAAAAAAAAGAAAATGATTGTTTTTTAACTAGCGCCCCCCTTTGGGTATGCAGGTACTAAGAGTCCTCTCACTACCAACCAGCAGACATCATCTGGCTGGGTCTTGCCGGTATCAACAACGAGAAAAAAACAACCAAATGGAAACAGCAACTAACTATGGCTCTTGGCCCAGACAACGTCCTAGGCGTAGGGGGGATCGGAGCAACGGGGAACGCCTAGACGACGTTGTTATTCCTGGGCTGCAGTAAGTAGATCGAGAGGTCGTTCCGCCCCTTGTCCCCGAATATGGGTAAATAATTCTCATAGAATGTTGCTCCAATCTGACCTAGCTGGCGAGCAATCCCAGTTCGCGACAGAGAACAAGACAGCAAGCGAGCGTACCTTTGTTCGCTTCTTCTCCACCAAGCACGGAAGTTTAAGGATAACTGTAGGTCGGTGGCTACCTAAGGAAACTCCGATTCGATCCGCCCCCCGGCTGGGAGGCATCTACCTCATCCCGATCACAAGGAGAGGTTCACCATGATGGGGGGTACTTCTTTTTTTCCCTTCCGGAAAGAATGAGATGCATAGGGGACCATCCTTTTGTTGCGGCATGCTCCTTAGATTTACGGATTCGCAGGGGGCCTCAGGCCCTACTTAGTTTCGCAAGCCTTTTGAATTGTCAGTCAACTAAGTAGGGCCTTTTGAATTGAATCTTAAGTAGTCTATCAGTGGTGCAAAGCGGCTTTGCCCCTTTTCAGTAGGGGAGCGAAAGGTTAGACCTTAGAAAGGCAGCGAACAGCGGTTCTTCTATGTAGGTACGGCCTTCCCCCTTGACTCTCCTAACGTCGAGCTAAGTTACTTCGTAACCTTTTCGTAGCGTAGTAGAATGAAGGCTACGCACCGACGCTCTCTTATCTATTAGCCTAAGCGTCTTCGCTAACTCGCTCGCCTACTTTACTATACCCTACTAATGTATTGTATAGTAGGGTAGGCTAGGCTAACTCAGCCGCTTACTTCTACTAATGTAGGGCTAAGTAGCGCCTTTTCCTTTTTGAATAACCCATTATCATTATCTTTCATAAGTCAAGTAGGCGAACCTATAGGTCCTTAGTAGCGTTGACAAAGAAGAACAGCCGGTTAAAAGACAGCGAATCTTTTTATTATATTATAGGCCAGCTTGACAAGCTACCCTTCCTCTTGATCTGAGGTGCGAAGAGAAAGATCTCTTTTTTATTTTATGACTTCCACTTATCGATCCCGGCCCAGAAAAGTGACCGACCAGGGCCCTATTGATGAATGAAAGAAAGGGTTTATGAGCCCTAGCCCTGTAAGCCCACACCTGTGTAGAGTAGATCGTTCAACACCTGCGGCACAAACCCATTTTTGACCTATTGGTCCTAGTATCATAGGCGACCGAACGGCCGCCCCCTAATTACTAGACCGACCTGCTATAATAATTCCATAAACACCTAGCGAAGATATGGCAAACAAATAAAGTAGCCCTATGTTCGGATCTGACAATACCATACCATAATCAAAAGGTACAACGGCCCGAGCGACCAGACTTAACATAAATGTAGCCACTGGAGCCATTCTAAAAAGGGAGAAATTAGCACTACTTGGTGAAATAGGTTCTTTTAGAATCAATTTCAAACCATCTGCTAGAGGTTGTAACAATCCAAACGATCCCACTACATCAGGACCCTTTCGACGTTGCACAAAAGCCATTACTTTACGTTCAGCTAGCACTAAAAAGGCTACTCCTAGTAGAAGTGGTAGAATTATTCCAAGTATTTCAGCTGGAACAGCTATGTACATTTTCGATTTTCTATTCACTCATGATCTGGCCTGGTCGACCCGATCATGATATTTCACTCATGATCTGGCCTGGTCGACCCAATCATGATATTGAAGGATGGGACCTTTTCTCGAAAAACTCCGGATCCCGAGAAGAGTTGAAGATGGTGCAAGATCGAATCCTCTTACGTTACTTCGAATGGAATCTTAGCCCGCCTCACTTGCTTTCTTTACTGCATAAGGGCATAAGCGAAGTCAAGGGATTTCCTTCTAACTAGTGGCTGAGAGTAAGCAAGCTACCTTCATTCAACAGATTTGTGGTTGAGTCAATAACATGCTCTGGGTCGGGAATCTTTGCTCTTCTCTTTTGCATTTCCGCTGCCTGCGTTCTTCTTCGTGTCCGTCCGTATCGCAAAGCTGGTCGACGCCAGCTGTAATGGTTGAAAATAGGGGGCCAACCAAGACCCCCTAATAAAGCTTTGTTCGATAAAGCAAACGATTCGTTCCGACAACTTCGGACCAGATTAATCCCTTTGAATTAGCCGATCTTACAAGATCGATCGGGCGGGCTGGTTGGGAAGGGGTGATTCGCGGAGAAAAGAATCGCTGAGAGATAGATTCTACTATTTGGTCAGGACGAATGAGTGGCTGTGAAGCATGCTCCGGAGGAGATTGACCCTTCCCCAAGTCAGTCCAGTCAGAAAGGGGAGGGCCCGCTGTCTA